TATTATTTTTTGACTTAACTTGATTTCGTTTGATTAAAGTGAAGTTCCTTAAAAATCTCCGCTTTCTTTAAAATATCCTGAACTGTTTCTGTAGGTTGAGCACCTTTCTCAAGGAAATATAAAATAGCAGGAACATTTAAATCAATTTGATTCTTTATCGGATCATAAAAACCAACTTTCCGAAGATCTCTTCCTTCTCTTCGGGACCGAACATCAATTGCAACGATTCGATAGACGGCTCAGTGGGATAGATGTAAATGAATAACCCCCCCTTGGAAACGTATAGGAAGTTTTCTCCTCGTACGGCTCGCGAAAAAATGATTCTAAGTTTTATTACATACAATCAAAAATAGGTGTATAACATGGTTAAATGAATTAGATTATGGTTTAAATTCCTCTTTTTTTTATTCTTCCTTCCTGAAAAAATCATTTGTACTCATAACTCAAGTTAGATAACTCTCAAGTGGCTCAAAAGAAAATTTTTACGCATTTCATTTATTGAGTGGTCTTTAAACTCCTTTTCTTTTTGTTTCGTTTCAAATCTATTTTCACTTTTATTATAGTCCAGTTATGGAAACAATGGAAAAGGTCTTTTCTTGTTTTCGGATCCTTTATCTTTGTTTTAAATCATTGGGTTTAGACATAACTTCGGTGATTCTTAATCCTTTCAAATCAAAATGGCAGCAACATACCTTTTTTGCGATTAATTTCTAGTAAAGAATCATGAAAAAAATTGAGTCTCATCTAATACACTTTGCATGAAAAAGGTTTTTTCAATTCCACGAAATTTTATTGTAGATTTAGAAACGTGAAACCCTTTCAATTTCTTTATCGAAGATATACTTACGAAGTTCTTCCAATTTATTGATTGGCATTAACCCTAGATCTTTGCCCCTGAGAAATGAATCAATATTTTCTACTCGAGCTCCATCATGGACTATTTACATTACAACCCAACGAGGTTTCCAGTAAAGTAAATAGAAATGATGTCGAGCCAAGAGCACCTTCATTCTTATATAAAATGGTGGATGTAAGAATCCACAATGGATCATGTGTTTCAAGCCGCACGTTGCTTTCTACCACATCGTTTCAAACGAAGTTTTACCATAACATTTCTATAATTTGGAACCGGTATGGAATTGATTCAATTATGGAATCATGAATAATCATTGGTTCATTCGGTACATAGGAATCGATCACCTTTCTTCTAGATAGATGGATAGACATGTTTCTGAAGAGGTTTTAGCGCGAATTCAACGTAACCCCAATTTTATCGTTATAGTATAAAATGCAAAATTTTTTTAATTATCAAAAAAAATGAAATTATTAGATTCTTAAAGTAGAAATAAAAAGAAAAAAAGAATAACTTTATTCTTTTTGAATATCTACAAAAACAAAAAAATAAAAAATATAGATTCACCAACCGCATACACCTTTAAATAATAAATATACTTAATAAATAATATACTTAAATATAAAAAGAAAAGATTTCATTCATAAAGAATCATGAGAATTAGTGAGTTTATAATTAACTTTCCTACTTTAGATATCATTATTTGAATCATTATTTGAATAAAGGATTAGAGTACGAATCTAATTTAATTATCATAAAAATTTTGTTTCACAACGAAAAACTACGCTGGATGAAATAGAACAATAACAATATATACATATATATTATGCCTTTACCTCATTTTATATACGTATTTTCATATTTTGTTTAATATTTTGTTTAACTTAATATTCAGTAATCTTTCTGTAAGATTTTCATAAAAAAAAAATAAAGGAATGAAAGTAAAGTGAATAAAATGAATAAATCCCTTATATCTCAATTTTTCCGACTCCTTCCATAGATTTCGAATTATTCATTAGAGTCAAACACGGAATACCTAAAAGTTTAAATAAAATAGATGGCGTAATTTTTTTGTTTATTAATGAAATTCGAATAGACAAAAATATTTAACTTAATACTTGCCCTTACTAATTAACTTCGATCTACTCCTCAAGAATGAAAAATAATAAATAAAAAAAGGGATCCCTTTTATTTATTCGGGATGCTGACTATCTTATATAGGTACAAAGCCAAATAAGTATAGATTATTACTCCCTTTCTTTTTATTATTTAACTCTAACCCAGCCTTAAGAAAGAAGTAAATCTCTTTAATTGAATTCAAATCCTTGAATTGTACTTTATATGTCTATATTACTTGGATTACAAATAGATTTTAGGTGCCTCTCCATATCATTTGAACTCGATTCAATTCGAGTTTGTGAGAAAAAAAGATTTATTTGTTGTTCACAAGAATCTTATTCTAATCAAATTTAGATTTAGAACATCTGGGACGGAAGGATTCGAACCTCCGAATACCGGGACCAAAACCCGTTGCCTTACCACTTGGCCACGCCCCATTTAAATTTCTATTCGACACTAATAAAGAATAATACTAGTATTGGTTGATCGTCAATTCCAGTCTAAATATCCAATTTATAAAATATATTC